GTTATCATAGCTTACGAATTAAAGCATAGCACTGAAAATGCTAAGATGGTCTACACCTGATTTAACACAAGGTCTTGGTCTTAAACCCAATATTACTTATACTCCTTAATTATACATGCAAGCCTCACCATAACAGTGAAACAGCCTACCAATACAGCCTAGAGCAGGTATAAGGCAATTAAGCCCATAACACCAAGCCATATTAAGCCACACCCCCACGGGCCCGCAGCAGTAGTTAATATTAGGCCATAAGCGAAAGCTTGACCTAGCAAAGGAATTCACCTTAGGGCCGGTTAATCTCCGTGCCAGCGACCGCGGTTACACGACAGACCCAAAATAATATTAACGGCGTAAAGCACGACTAAATTAGCCAGTCTACACATTAGGAATAAAATCAAGCTGGGCTGTAAAAAGCCATAAGCCACAATAAACCCCACCCTAACAACAAACAACTTCCACTCGTGAAAGCTAGGACCCAAACTAAGATTAGATACCTTACTATGCCTAACCGTAACACAACAATAAAATTACATGTTGTTCGCCAAATAACTACGAGTAAAAACTTAAAATTTAAAAGACTTGACGGTACCCCACAACAACCTAGAGGAGCCTGTTCAATAACCGATACTCCACGATTAATCCAACCTTCCCTAGCCTACCAGTCTATATACCGCCGTCGCCAGCCTACCTTATGAAAGAAACAAAGTAAGCCAAACAGTCACACACTAACACGACAGGTCGAGGTGTAACTCATGGGAAGGACTAGAATGGGCTACATTATCTAACCCAGATAACACGGATAAACTATGAAACAAGAAACTAAAGGCGGATTTAGCAGTACACTATGAACAATAATACCTAGTCGAAACCAACGCAATGGGGTGCGTACACACCGCCCGTCATCCCTGTCAACCAACCAAAACACTATATAAACACAAATAAAACCTAAAACAGGGCAAGTCGTAACACGGTAAGCGTACTGGAAAGTGCGCTTAGAAACAAAAAGTAGCTTACAACAAAGCACTCGACCTACACTCGAACGACATTACCATAATCTTTTTGAGCCGAATCAAACAATACAAACATATTAACCCCTACCAAACAAAACATTTGATAAACCAAGTAGATGTGATCGAACAGTAACAACAACCACTTAGTACCGCAAGGGAATAATCACAAGCAATAAACAGCAAAGATTAACCCTTGTACCTTTTGCATCATGGTCTAGCAAGAAATCAAAGACAAGAAGAATCATAGCCTCCCCCCCGAAACCAGATGAGCTACTTTAAAGCAGCCTAATGGGCACACCCTTCTCTGTAGCAAAAGAGTGGGAAGACTCAAAAGTAGCGGTGAAACGCCTACCGAATCTGGAGATAGCTGGCTACCCCAAAAAGAATCTAAGTTCAACCTTAAGACAAAACAATACCCCATTATTGCCTAAGGATATTCAATAAAGGTACAGCTTTATTGAAACAGGATACAACCTGAATTTGAGAGGAAAATAAAACACATTACCAGTAGGCCTTAAAGCAGCCACCTAACAAAATATCGTTACAGAATTGATCTAAAAATCCAAACATCAATTAAAAACTCCAAACCAACTAAAGGTAGATCTATAACCATAGGTCCTATTATGCTAGAACTAATAATAAGACAACCTCTCTTCAATGCACTCGTCCCCTAGACCGGATACACCACTAGCCATTAACAGACCAAAACAGGCATAAACGAACCAAAACACACCTATAAATCAAACTGTGACCCCAACACAGGAGCATTAAAAAGAAAGATTTAACATTATAAAAGGAACTCGGCAAACACAGACCCCAACTGTTTAACAAAAACATAACCTTTAGCCAAACAAATATTAAAGGCAACGCCTGCCCAGTGAACAATTAAACGGCCGCGGTATCCTAACCGTGCAAAGGTAGCATAATCATTTGTCTACTAATTATAGACCTGTATGAAAGGCAAAATGAGGGTCCTACTGTCTCTTATAATCAATCAATTAAACTGATCTACTAGTAAAAAAGCTAGAATACCCACATAAGACCAGAAGACCCTGTGAAGCTTAAACTAAACTATTAAACCATATAATAGCTACTTTCGGTTGGGGCGACCTTGGAAAAAAAAAGAACTTCCAACATCATGACCTTCCTCATACCATAACGGCCAACAAGCCAATAAATGACCCAGCAAAGCTGACAAACGAACCAAGTTACTCCAGGGATAACAGCGCAATCTTCTTCAAGAGCCCATATCAAAAAGAAGGTTTACGACCTCGATGTTGGATCAGGACATCCTAATGGTGCAGCCGCTATTAAGGGTTCGTTTGTTCAACGATTAATAGTCCTACGTGATCTGAGTTCAGACCGGAGTAATCCAGGTCGGTTTCTATCTATGAACCAGCCTTATCCAGTACGAAAGGAACGATAAAGCAAAGCCAATACCACAAGCACGCTTTAACAAAATACCAAACACACACCACCACCACCCAAATTTAAACCAAGACAAGGTTAATTAAGGACCACCTTAATAATTTCTATAATCCTACTAAACATTACCAACTCCCTACTCTACATCCTATCAATTCTTATCGCCGTAGCATTCCTCACCTTACTAGAACGAAAACTCCTTGGATACATACAACACCGCAAAGGGCCAAATCTAGTAGGCCCAATAGGCCTACTACAACCAATTGCCGACGGACTAAAACTAATTACAAAAGAAGCAACAAAACCAACTATATCCTCACCAATTCTATTCACACTATCCCCCATCATAGCACTTATTCTAGCACTAACATCCTGAGCACCAATACCCATACCAACCCCCCTAACCAACATAAATCTCGGATTACTCTTCATTATAGCAATATCAGGTATATTCACATACGCTATTCTTTGATCCGGTTGATCCTCTAACTCAAAGTACCCCCTTATAGGAGCCATGCGAGCCGTAGCCCAAATTATTTCATACGAAGTGACCCTAGGGCTAATCATCATCTCCATAGCCATCTTATCAGGAGGATACTCACTAATACTCTTTACCGAGACACAAGAACACATATGACTACTACTATCATCATGACCCCTAGCCATAATATGATTCACATCCACTCTAGCCGAAACAAACCGATCCCCCTTCGACCTAACAGAGGGGGAATCAGAACTAGTCTCAGGATTCAACGTAGAGTTCTCAGCCGGACCATTCGCATTACTATTCTTGGCAGAATACACCAACATTCTATTCATAAACACCCTATCAACTATAATATTCCTAAACCCAGGAATAACAAACCCACAACTATTTACCATTAACCTTATAACCAAGACAATAATTCTAACAACCCTATTCCTATGAACTCGAGCCTCATACCCTCGTTTCCGCTACGACCAATTAATACACTTACTATGAAAACAATATCTTCCACTCACCCTAGCTATATACCTTCTAAACACCTCCACTAGTATAGCTTTATGCGGTACACCCCCACAATGGGGGTGTGCCCGAGTAGGGACTACCTTGATAGAGTAGACACGGAACCATAAAACTCCCACCCCTCCCCACAAGCCAGTATTTTAACTTAAACTACTCTTTGCCAAAAATAAACAATCCTCCTAGGACCCCCCCCCTACCCCCCCCCTTACATCTGACCCAATTCCGACTATAATGTATCTCTTAGGTTATAGTCTTTATTTCACTATGTATAATTATACATTAATGATCTGCCTCACGCCTAATAAACGGGAATTATACTATAATTATTTGTATAAAAAAGTGGTATATTACATGCGATTTACCCCCTCATTTCCCAAACGTTCCATGTTATCTTCGGCCACCCATTATTAGTAACCATGACTATCCCGTGCCTAATGGTGTCCCATGATGTAGCTCAGCCCGTGAAACCCTCTATCCTTCCATTGAAAGCATACAGTCCCGCTTCTCACGTCCATATATTGTAACTCCTCCCTTTATGTTCTTTCCAAGGCCGCTGGTTACACTCTCAAGAGCATCTCAATGGTCCGGAACCACCCCGCCTTACTTGCTTTTTCCAAGGCCTTTGGTCGCACCCTTTATAGTGGTACATATCACCTCATGTTCTTATCACCTATGCCAGTTCCACCCCTGGTTGTTCTTTTTATCTCTACCTTTCACCTGACACTCACTTGCCCGTTACCGTTCCCCTCACCGGGGCGTAGACCATCTAGTCCGGGTGGAGCTATATTCTTGGCTATGCACATTCCCTATACGGATACATTCCTTCATGCTTGTTAGACATACTTTTTCCTTGACTGTAAAATTTCATTATTCTTTTATTATAAATTTGCCGCAGTAAACACTTTTTCATCACCCCTATTTTTAAAATCTGAGAAAAAATAATACGACAAAACTATAATAAACCCCCCGCCCCGAAACCCCATATACTTATTTTCATACCAGCCTCTCACCCCGATCACACCCCGTGAAAATAGTTTACTATAAAAATAGCAAACACATATTTTAGAACCGCATATTTAACTTCTTTCTCTGAAAAATCATTTCAAATGCCAAAACACCCCCCACTAAAAAATAGTCATTTCACCAATTATCTCAACAATCTCCCGAATTTTTATATAATTAAGGTAGCAAAGCCAGGTTATGCAAAAGGCTTAAAACCTCAACACAGATGTTCAAATCATCTCCTTAATATCTAGAAGGCCAAGACTCGAACTTGAACTAAAAAGCCCAAAACTTTGCATACTACCAATATATTACCTTCTACAGTAAGGTCAGCTAAATAAGCTATCGGGCCCATACCCCGAAAATGCCACAACGGCCCCTACTAATTAACCCAATATCCTGATTAATTATCACAACAAGCATTGCCCTAAGCACCACTATAATCACATCAACAACACACTGACTTATAACATGAGCCTGCCTAGAAATTAACACCCTATCCATAGTCCCACTAATCTCAAAACCAAACCACCCCCGAGCAACAGAAGCAGCAACAAAATATTACCTAATCCAAACCATAGCCTCCACCTCTATACTATTTGCAGCCACAACAAATGCCTTAAACACCTCAAACTGAGAAACCCATCTCACAACAGAACCAATAGCAACAACTATTATTACACTAGCCCTCATAATAAAAATGGCAGCTGCCCCATTCCACTCCTGACTCCCAAGCGTATCACAAGGCACAACAACCCTAACAACCCTAACCATCCTAACCTGACAAAAAATTGCCCCACTAACAATTCTATTAACCACCCATAATAAAACAAATATTACCCTAATCCTACTATCCGCAATACTATCCATCACAATAGGAGGCCTTGGAAGCCTTAACCAAACCCAACTACGAAAACTAATAGCCTTCTCATCAATCGCTCACACGGGCTGAATCATAGCAACTATCACAATAGCACCAAAAATCTCAACCTTAACCTTCACAATTTACATCATAACCACCATCCCCACATTTCTACTAATCAACACTACAATATCAATAACAATCAAAGACCTAGGAACCATGTGAACCAACTCCCCATACACCATAACTATCCTATCTATAACCATCCTATCTATAGGAGGACTACCGCCCCTATCAGGATTCATACCAAAATGGTTAATCTTAAATAATCTAATTTCAATAAACATAATTACAGAAGCAACCCTAATAGCCATAGCCTCACTACTCAGCCTATACGTATATATGCGACTAACATATATATCATCAATAACACTATCACCCCACACTACAACCATACCATTAAAATGACGGACATCAAATAAAAAACATCCTATAGGAACCTCAATACTAACAATAATAACAATACTTCTTCTACCCCTATCACCAAATATATAGAAGCTTAAGTTATATTAAACTAGGAACCTTCAAAGTCCCAAAAAAAGACCACTTTAGTTTCTGTTTAGAGCTTGCAGAAACACCACATCTACTGCTTGCAACACAGACATTTTAATTAAACTAAAGCTCTCTAGATTAGCGGGCCTCGATCCCACAAAAACTAATTAACAGCTAGCTGTCAAAACCGGCGGACTTTAATCTAGCTTCTCCGTTTTTGGACGAAAGAAAAAACGGAGAAACCCGGGGCCGCTGCCGACTTCAGATTTGCAGTCTGACATGTTACACACCTCCGGGTTTGGTAGCAAGGAATATCCTATTAATAATTTTACAGATTACCGCCTAAATCAGCCATACTACCCGTGTTCATCACTCGTTGACTATTCTCGACAAATCACAAAGACATCGGAACCCTATACCTATTATTTGGTGCCTGATCGGGTCTAATCGGAGCTTGTCTTAGTATCTTAATACGAATAGAGCTAACCCAACCCGGATCACTGCTAGGCAGTGATCAAATCTTCAATGTTTTAGTTACAGCCCATGCGTTTATCATAATTTTCTTCATAGTTATACCTATTATAATCGGCGGCTTTGGCAACTGACTAATTCCACTAATAATTGGAGCACCTGACATAGCCTTCCCCCGCATAAATAATATAAGCTTCTGACTCCTACCACCCGCTTTACTTTTATTACTGTCATCCTCTTATGTAGAAGCAGGGGCAGGTACAGGGTGAACTGTATACCCACCCCTGTCAGGAAACCTAGTACACTCAGGACCATCAGTAGACTTAGCGATCTTCTCCCTCCACCTAGCGGGCGCCTCATCCATCCTGGGGGCAATTAATTTTATTACAACATGCATCAACATGAAACCAAAATCTATACCTATATTTAATATACCATTATTTGTCTGATCAGTACTAATTACTGCTATTATACTTCTTCTAGCCTTGCCCGTACTAGCCGCAGCAATCACCATACTACTGACCGACCGAAATCTTAATACCTCCTTCTTTGATCCTTGTGGCGGAGGCGACCCCGTATTATTCCAACACCTGTTCTGATTCTTTGGCCACCCGGAAGTTTACATTCTCATTCTACCCGGATTCGGCATTATTTCAAGCATCATTACATTCTATACAGGAAAAAAAAACACATTTGGATACACAAGTATAATTTGAGCAATAATATCTATCGCCATTCTAGGCTTTGTTGTATGAGCCCACCACATATTTACTGTGGGACTAGACATTGACAGTCGAGCCTACTTTACAGCAGCAACAATAATTATTGCTATCCCAACAGGAATTAAAGTCTTTGGCTGACTAGCTACCCTAGCAGGTGGCCAAATCAAATGACAAACCCCCATCTACTGAGCCCTTGGCTTCATTTTCCTTTTTACTGTCGGCGGCATGACCGGAATTATCCTAGCAAACTCCTCTCTAGATATTGTATTACACGATACCTACTACGTAGTAGCACACTTTCACTATGTACTATCCATAGGGGCGGTATTTGCTATCATAGGTGGACTCACCCATTGATTTCCCCTATTCACAGGCTACACCCTAAATCAAACTATAACAAAAACTCAATTCTGAGTAATATTTGTAGGGGTTAATATAACATTCTTTCCACAACACTTTCTAGGACTATCTGGCATACCACGACGATACTCAGATTTTCCAGACGCCTTCACCCTATGGAACACAATATCATCTATCGGATCAACCATTTCTATAGTAGCAGTACTAATATCCCTATTTATTGTATGAGAAGCACTAACATGCAAACGAGAAGTCCAAATACCTCTTGGAAAAAAAACACACGTAGAGTGATTCTTTGGTTCTCCCCCACCATACCACACACACACAGAACCATCATTCATACTAAACAACACCTATGCCCCAATTCGAAACCTTATCTCATACATAGAGTGACCCTGGCCCGAGAAAAGACGGGACTAACCGCCATCTGTTAATTTCAAGTTAACCGCATATTATGCTTTCTTCCCGAGAACCTAGTAAACACATTACATGGCTTTGTCGTGGCCAAATCACAGTCTCTGTGGTCCTCAATGCCACACGCAAGCCAACTATCCCTACAAGAAGCCATAGGACCTACAATAGAAGAAGTAATTTTCCTACATGACCACGTCCTTTTACTTACCTGTTTAATAACCATAGTAATCACAATATTCACACTAACCGCAACCACTACAGCCTTAACCCACAATGACCCCACAGAAGAAGTAGAACAACTAGAAGCAGCTTGAACAGTTGCCCCAATTATAATTTTAATCTTAACAGCTCTTCCATCAGTTCGATCCCTGTATTTAATAGAAGAAGTGTTCAACCCATACCTAACCATCAAGGCAACAGGACATCAATGATACTGAAACTATGAATACTCAGATGGAGTTAAAATCTCATTCGACTCTTACATAATCCAAACAAAAGATTTACAAAACGGCTCACCACGACTACTTGAAGTAGACCACCGCATAGTCATACCAGCGGGCCTACAAACCCGTGTTGTAGTGACCGCAGAAGACGTTCTTCACTCCTGAACAATCCCATCACTTGGAGTAAAAGTCGACGCAGTCCCAGGACGACTAAACCAGCTACCACTGGCCACATCACGAGTAGGGGTCTTTTACGGCCAATGCTCAGAAATCTGCGGGGCAAATCACAGCTTTATACCAATTGCAATAGAAGCAACCCCACTACATCATTTTGAACAATGACTAATCTCAGAACAATCACTGAGAAGCTTTTATAGCATTAGCCTTTTAAGTTGAAGAAGAAACACACTTTCCTCAGTGGTATGCCACAACTAGACACAATCTATATTCTTATAACCCACCTGTGAGCTTGACTAATGCTATACCTAACCACACAAAAAATTAAAACCTTCATTATAACATCACACCCAATGATCTACCATAAACCTAATAAACAAACACCCACACCAACATGACTATAAACATATTCGAACAATTTATAAGCCCAGAACTATTAATAATTCCAACAGCCTTACTATCAATACTGGTCCCAGTCCTTCTAATTCACCACAATCCCAAACTCCTTGGAAACCGCATAACAACAGCAATTGCTTGACTACTAATGACTATTATATCAAACATAACCAATCAACTAACCCCCAGTGGACAAAAGTGGTGCCAAGTCCTAACTAGCCTACTTCTTATAATCCTACTATCAAACCTACTAGGCTTACTACCATACACATTCACATCGACATCTCAACTATCTATAAACATAGCCATAGCCATCCCACTATGAATAGCCACAATCATCACAGGAATAACAAAAAAACCATCAATCACACTAGCCCACATACTACCAGAAGGATCACCAACCCCATTAATCCCCTTCATGATCATCATTGAAACAATTAGCCTATTAATACGACCATTAGCGTTAGGAGTACGACTTACCGCCAACATTACGGCTGGTCACCTACTCATAACAATAGTAAGCACAACTACATTAAACTTTATTACCTCACACATCACACTTAGCATTATAACATACCTTCTACTATTCCTACTATGCATCTTAGAACTAGCAGTAGCCTGCATTCAAGCTTATGTATTTGTATTACTAATCATCCTATACCTTCAAGAAAACACATAATGACCCACCAACTCCACCAATATCACCTAGTAGACCCCAGCCCATGACCACTGACAGGAGCCATAGGCTCATTACTTCTAGCCTCAGGACTGGCAGTTTGATTTCATACTAACAACACCATACTACTAAAATTTGGCCTATTAACCCTATTACTAACCATATTTCAATGATGACGAGACATTATTCGAGAAAGCACCTACCAGGGACACCACACAAGTGGCGTCCAAAAAAACATACGATACGGAATAATTCTATTCATCACATCAGAAGTATTCTTCTTCCTTGGCTTTTTCTGAGCACTATACCATGTAAGCCTAGTACCCACACCAGAATTAGGAGCAGAATGACCCCCAATCGGAATTACCCCGCTCAACCCAATAGAAGTACCCCTACTAAACACAGCTGTACTTCTTTCATCAGGAGCAACCATTACATGATCCCACCACACAATAATAAAGGGAAACAAAAAAGAAGCAACCCACGCCCTAATACTCACTATTATTCTAGGAGCCTACTTCACAGCCTTACAACTATCAGAATATATAGAAACCCCCTTCACCATTGCAGACAGCGTATACGGATCATTATTCTTTGTGGCCACAGGATTCCACGGACTTCATGTTATAATTGGAACCTCCTTCCTAATAGTCTGCGCACTCCGCCTCGCTAAACACCACTTTACTATCACACACCACTTCGGATATGAAGCAGCAATCTGATACTGACACTTTGTCGATATTGTCTGACTGTTCTTATACATCTCGGTATACTGATGAGGGTCCTATTTCTTTAGTATACTAGTACAAATGCCTTCCAAGCATTAAGACCCCCCCGGGAAGAAATAATTAACCTCATCACCCTTATTATTATGGCCATAGCAATAACAACCGCCCTCTACACAATTAACACCTACACCACCATAAAACCAGATATTAACAAACTATCCCCCTACGAATGTGGCTTCGACCCCCTAGGAAACGCCCGGACTCCTATCTCCATTCAATTTTTCCTAGTAGCTATCTTATTCATCCTATTTGACCTAGAAATCGTACTACTTCTACCAACCCCTTGAAGCATAAACACCAACCCCTCAAACACAACTATCCTGTTAATTACCATACTACTAACAATTCTAACACTAGGCCTACTATACGAGTGATTACAGGGCGGACTGGAATGAACTGAATACCGTGGTAGTCTAATAGATATTTGGTTTCGACCCAAAAGAACTTACTAACCATAAGCCACAGTAGTGGAACTAATAAAAATGACCCTATACACAACCTTCATAATTACAATCATCGCCTTATCACTACAACAAAAACACCTAATATTAGCCCTAATATGTGTAGAAACAATAATACTTATCGTATTCACAATACTAGTTATATTTAACTCTAACTCACTAACCGTCTCACAAACCCCAATACCAATCATCCTCCTAACTATCTCAGTGTGTGGGGCAGCTGTAGGCCTAAGCCTAGTAGTCGCAATTACACGAACTCATGGAAACGACTTTCTAAAAAATCTAAACCTATTATAATGCTAAAAATCACTTTTATAACCATAATACTAATCCCAACAACTTTAATTCTAAAACCCAAAATACTTTATCAAACAACAACCTCATACTCCTTCATAATTGCCCTATTCAGCCTAAGCCTTCTAGAACCAAACTCAAACACATATCTCCACCTCGACTCAACATCAGCCCCACTACTACTACTATCTTATTGACTCATACCTATAACAATAATAGCTAGTCAACATGCAATAAATAAAGAACCCCTACAACGACAACGAACATTCCTTTCAATCCTCACACTTCTACAGTTATTTATTTCCTTAACATTCATAGCTTCTAATATCACCCTAATATACATTATATTCGAAGCAACCTTAATCCCAACCCTAATCATTATTACACGATGAGGACAACAAACTGAGCGCCTAACCGCAGGCACATATTTCATAATATATACACTAACAACTTCAATACCCCTACTAACAGCTATCCTATTTATCAATAACACAACAAACACCCCAACTCTTTTTATACAAATAATACAAACAACCAGCCCCTGGACAGAGCTAATACTATGAATTGCCTGCCTGGGGGCTTTTTTAGCAAAAATACCAGTATATGGCCTTCATCTCTGACTACCAAAAGCCCATGTAGAAGCCCCAATCGCAGGCTCAATAGTACTAGCCGCAATCCTACTAAAATTAGGAGGCTACGGCATTATTCGAATAACACAAATCCTACCAACAATAAAGACAGACCTTTTCCTACCATTCATTGTTCTATCCCTCTGGGGGGCAACACTAGCCAACCTCACCTGCCTCCAACAAACAGATCTAAAATCCCTTATCGCATACTCCTCTGTTAGCCATATGGGGCTGGTTATTGCTGCAACCATAATTCAAACACAGTGAAGTTTGTCCGGGGCCATGGCCCTAATAATCGCCCATGGCTTTACCTCCTCAGCCCTTTTCTGCCTAGCTAATACCACCTATGAACGAACCAAAACCCGTATTATAATCCTCACGCGGGGATTCCACAGCATCTTACCAATAATCACAACCTGGTGACTAATAACCAATCTAATAAACATTGCAACTCCACCAAGTATTAACTTTACAGGAGAACTATTAATCGCATCATCTCTATTCAACTGATGTCCAACAACAATTATCCTATTCGGACTATCAATACTAATTACAGCATCATATTCCCTACACATACTCCTATCAACACAAACAGGCACCCCAACATTAAATATAGTAACATACCCAACACACTCACGAGAACACTTACTTATAGTATTACACATCCTCCCATTAATACTAATTTCACTAAAACCAGAACTGATTATTTAAGTGTGCGTAATTTAAAAAAAATATCAGGCTGTGACCCTGACAATAGGAATTAACCCCTCACACACCGAGGGTGCCATATAGACCTGCTAACTCTTTAATCTGGGAATAATAACCAGCTCCCTCTATCAAAGGATAATAGTATTCCACTGGTCTTAGGCACCAAAACCCTTGGTGCAAATCCAAGTGATAGAAATGAACTTAATCACCCCCACAATTATCCTAACAATTATACTATCTTTAATAATATCCATTATACAACCACACAACAACACCAAAAATAACCTTATAGTACTCTTTCTAATTAGCCTAATTCCAATCAACCCGCTATTAAATAACAACGAACTAACACTAACACTCACACCACTAATTATCTCACCAACAGAAAATATCAATATCTCTATTACCCTGGACACAGCATCACTACTATTCACCCCAATCGCCCTATTTATCACATGATCAATCACAGAATTCTCTTTATGGTATATAGCCACAGACCCCAACATCAACAAATTCATCAAATACCTGCTAACATTCTTAATTACCATACTAGTAATCATTACAGCGAACAACATATATCAACTTTTCATCGGGTGAGAGGGAGTAGGAATTATATCCTTCTTACTTATCGGGTGATGACACGGCCGCCAAGACGCCAATACAGCCGCCCTTCAAGCTATTATCTATAATCGTATCGGAGACATTGGACTTATTATAACAACCGCATGAATAATAACCACATCATCAATCAATATACAAGAACTTATAATTCAACACGAAGTAGTTAACATCATCCCACTACTCGGACTTGTGGCAGCTGCCACAGGAAAATCCGCACAATTCAGCCTCCACCCATGACTTCCCTCAGCTATAGAAGGACCAACACCTGTCTCAGCCCTTCTCCACTCCAGCACAATAGTAGTAGCCGGAGTCTTTCTATTAATTCGACTCCACCCGATCCTACACAATAATAAAATCATACTAACCTGCTGCCTAATCTTAGGGGCAACAACAACAATATTTGCTGCTGCAGCAGCAACAACCTACTTCGACATTAAAAAAATTATCGCACTATCTACTACAAGCCAACTAGGACTAATAATAACAATAATTGGATTAAACCAACCAACTCTGGCTTTTCTACATATAATTACCCACTCCTTCTTTAAGGCAATACTATTCCTATGCTCAGGATCCTATATTCACAATCTAAATAATGAACAGGACATCCGCATAATAGGAGGACTACTAAAAACTTTACCAATAACCTCATCATTCCTAACCATCGCCAACCTGTCGCTAATAGGAATACCATTCTTATCAGGGTTCTACTCAAAAGATACTATTATTGAAACACTAGCCAACTCTTACACTAACTCATGAGCCATTATAATTACAATAATCGCCACTATCTTATCCGCCTGCTACAGCACACAAATCATACTATTCACAATCATAGAACACCCACGAACCCACCACACCACCCACAAAGAAACAAAAAACATCACACACCCACTTGCCCGCCTAATACTCACATCAATCTTAATAGGAACCATAACAAAAATATCAACCCTACAAACCACAACAATAGTAACCATACCAAAAACAATCAAACTAATAGCACTCATCTCTACCATCATTGGAGTTTTACTATCAAAAGACCTCACTCACATAACCCACCATATAAAACCTAAAAAACCTAACAAACAAAATATATTCTTCAATCAACTGGCATTCTTTAATATCCCCCACCGAACCATTACCATCAACACCTTAAAAATCAGCCAACAAACCTCCACAGAACTAATAGACCTGTGAACCCTAGAAGTCTGAGGACCCAAAGGCCTGTCAAACACAATTACCAACACAATCCACCTTTTAACACAACAAAAAAACATAATCAAAAACTATATAGCTATTTTCACTATGACTACAATAACTGTACTCTTATTCATTATATCTAAAAGGCCGCAAACCACCCAATCGAGACCAACTCAAAATAACTAAAATAGAAAACAATACAACAAGCAACCCTCAAGAACACACAATCAAACCCCACCCACCACTAAAATAAAAAACACCTACCCCATTCATCTCCAAACACACTAAATCCCCTCAATTAACATACACCAATAAACCCCCCACCTCACGCAACAAACATAATAAAACAACAAGCAACAAGGATACACAAACAATAAAATACTTAGTCCCACCAACACTATAAATACCACTTTCCTTCTCAACACTAACACAATACCCAAAAACTACAACTAACCCCCCAAGATATACAATGTACATCACCAAAGCCGCAAACGTACGACCTAAAAAAACTATAAAAATACAGCAAAAAAAAGAAACGCCCATTAAAGCAACAACCCCTTGATATGGGGCAGAAACTACACCTAAAACCACAACACTCAAAACTAAAAACACCAAAACTAAACTAAAAAAATAATTCATTAAAACCATAATTCTTGCTCTAATGAGACCTGTGATCTGAAAAACCACCGTTGTAAATCAACTACAAAAATCATGCCCAACCAACACATACTCATACTATTTAATATATTGCCAGTAGGATCAAACATCTCAACCTGATGAAATTTCGGTTCCATACTACTAACCTGCTCTGCCCTACAAACCATCACTGGTTTCTTCCTAGCCATTCACTATACAGCTAATATCAATCTTGCTTTCTCATCCGTCATCCACATCACTCGAGATGTCCCCTACGGATGAATCATACAAAACCTCCATGCAATTGGCGCATCCATATTCTTCATTTGCATTTACATCCATATCGCACGCGGACTATATTACGGGTCCTACCTTAACAAAAATGTGTGACTCTCAGGAACCATTTTACTATTTATTCTAATAGCAACAGCTTTCTTCGGCTATGTTCTACCATGAGGACAAATATCATTCTGAGCTGCAACAGTAATCACCAACCTACTAACAGCAGTACCCTACATTGGCACAACACTAACCAACTGACTTTGAGGGGGATTCTCTATTAATGACCCAACACTCACTCGATTTTTTGCCCTACACTTCATCCTCCCATTCACTATTATCTCACTATCTTCAATCCACATCATACTACTTCACACAGAAGGCTCTAGTAACCCACTAGGAACAAACTCAGACATTGATAAAATCCCATTTCACCCATACCACACCCATAAAGACATTCTAGTATTAACCATTATATTAACCACAATATTCATTATTATAACGCTCACCCCAAATATCTTCAACTACCCAGAAAACTTCTCAAAGGCCAACCCACTAGTAACACCACAACACATTAAGCCAGAATGATACTTCCTATTCGCCTACGGCATTCTCCGGTCCATCCCCAATAAACTAGGAGGAACCGTAGCCCTCGTATTATCCGTAGCCATTCTACTAACAACACCATTTACCCACACCTCACACATACGATCCATAACATTCCGCCCACTAACACAACTCATATTTTGAACCCTTGTAGCCACATTTATTACAATCACATGAGCAGCTACTAAACCAGTAGAACCCCCATTCACCATAATCGGCCAAATAACCTCCCTACTATACTTCTCATTCTTCATTATAAACCCCCTACTTGGCTGACTAGAAAACAAAATCTCATTCACTAACACCTGCCCTAGTAGCTTAACCACTAAAGCATTGTTCTTGTAAACCAAAGATGGACCCAACCCTAGAGCATCAAAGAGAGACTTCCCATCTCTAGCCCCCAAAGCCAGTATTTTAACTTAAACTACTCTTTGCCAAAAATAAACAATCCTCCTAGGACCCCCCCCCTACCCCCCCCCTTACATCTGACCCAATTCCGACTATAATGTATCTCTTAGGTTATAGTCTTTATTTCACTATGTATAATTATACATTAATGATCTGCCTCACGCCTAATAAACGGGAATTATACTATAATTATTTGTATAAAAAAGTGGTATATTACATGCGATTTACCCCCTCATTTCCCAAACGTTCCATGTTATCTTCGGCCACCCATTATTAGTAACCATGACTATCCCGTGCCTAATGGTGTCCCATGATGTAGCTCAGCCCGTGAAACCCTCTATCCTTCCATTGAAAGCATACAGTCCCGCTTCTCACGTCCATATATTGTAACTCCTCCCTTTATGTTCTTTCCAAGGCCGCTGGTTACACTCTCAAGAGCATCTCAATGGTCCGGAACCACCCCGCCTTACTTGCTTTTTCCAAGGCCTTTGGTCGCACCCTTTATAGTGGTACATATCACCTCATGTTCTTATCACCTATGCCAGTTCCACCCCTGGTTGTTCTTTTTATCTCTACCTTTCACCTGACACTCACTTGCCCGTTACCGTTCCCCTCACCGGGGCGTAGACCATCTAGTCCGGGTGGAGCTATATTCTTGGCTATGCACATTCCCTATACGGATACATTCCTTCATGCTTGTTAGACATACTTTTTCCTTGACTGTAAAATTTCATTATTCTTTTATTATAAATTTGCCGCAGTAAACACTTTTTCATCACCCCTATTTTTAAAATCTGAGAAAAAATAATACGACAAAACTATAATAAACCCCCCGCCCCGAAACCCCATATACTTATTTTCATACCAGCCTCTCACCCCGATCACACCCCGTGAAAATAGTTTACTATAAAAATAGCAAACACATATTTTAGAACCGCATATTTAACTTCTTTCTCTGAAAAATCATTTCAAATGCCAAAACACCCCCCACTAAAAAATAGTCATTTCACCAATTATCTCAACAATCTCCCGAATTTTTATATAA